TATAAATCACAAGGCTTGTGATAAGAAAAAGATTTTCGCTCAATTTTCGCTCAAATACGTTTGTAGAATTAGAATGAACGAGAAAGATAACGAATTTTGAACTGCTAACAAAATGAGAGAGTAGAATAAATAATTAGGGAATCAAACAGGCCTTTTTGGGGATAGAGGGACTTGAACCCTCACGATTTTTAAAGTCGACGGATTTTCCTCTTACTATAAATTTCATTGTTGTCGATATTGACACGTAGAATGGGACTCTATCTTTATTCTCGTCCGATTAATCAATTCTTCAAAAGATTTATCAGATTTTGATGTAGTAAATGGTTTGATCAATGAATATTTGATTCTTTTTTCAACTTCTAATTGATTCACAACAATTCTTTAATTTTTCATGAAAATTAAAAGAAATACGGATTTGGGTTTTCATTAATCGTTTGAAGATAGTATTTTAGTACGTATACGTATATAGGTTTATTCTTCATCCTTTCTGGAGTAATTCCTTTCCTAATGCACCGCAGCCAACTCCATTTGTTAGAACAGCTTCCATTGAGTCTCTGCACCTATCCTTTTTTATTATCGTCTTCTGAACCCTTGTTTGTTTTCAGAAAACTGGATTTGGCTCAGGATTGCCCATTTTTAATTCCAGGGTTTCTCTGAATTTGAAAGTTATCACTTGGTAGGTTTCCATACCAAGGCTCAATTCAATTAAGTCCGTAGCGTCTACCTATTTCGCCATATCCCCCTTTTGGTTTGTGATTAGGATTTCATTATGATACCCTTTTCCTTTTTATTTCATTTATATTATGGTATAATGGAACTGTTGAATTCATTAGATAGCCCTTCTCATATTGAAAACTGTTTTCTTATACTTATATTATATTATATATTCTATTTTATTTGGTATTTAGATTTCTTGTCTATCTTCTTTCATCTCTCTCGGAAACTCATATTTGATCCAATTAGAAAAGATTCGATTATTTCTCTATCCACAAATCAATATAATCAATATAGAATATATATGGATACATATCACATATTATAGTTAGAGTATTTAAGTATACTCTATTATATAGAATTCTATATAATAGAGTATTATTATACCTTATATTATAATTCTACTTAAAATATATATATTTTCCCTATATTTCCCTATTTAGATCGTTTTTAGCGTACAATCTTGAATACTTGAACGGTCGATTCTTTTGTTTTCGTCTTAGCTCTTATCTTTGCGAACTAAAAATAACTAAAAGGGGATATAATATATTTCATATTATATTAAATTATTTAATATAATATTAATAGCCATAACGAATCTAATGGCTATAACTAAGAATTCTTTTTTTTTTTTTGAATAATTAAATTTAGAATAGAATGCAATTATTTCGAATATTATACTGTATAATCTTTTAGAATGGAACTTTTATAATGTAATTAATATGTATTCTATATATATAGAATACTAGAATAAGATTCTACTTTAATTATTAGGTTATAATTAATTTAATTACTAGATTCTCTTTAACTTTAAAATTCTAAATAGATTAGATAGAAAATTTTAATGTAAAAAAATGTAATAAAATTAATGGTTTAGTTTATATAGTAATTTAATACTAATAAACTATTTTAATATTAAAAAAATAGAAAATAGAATTAGATTAGTAAAAAAAAAAAAAAGAATTTTGAATTTCAAATATCATTTAGATTCAAAAACTCAAAAAGAATCTTACTATCTAATTAAGCTAATTAAGATATTGATTATTGATAATCATATATTTGCTATGATAAATAGAGCAAAATTATATATTGCTATATTAATATATTAATTAATATATTAATTAATATAATATATTAATTGTTATGTTCTATAATATTCAAATATCCAATATTTATTTGAAATTCTATTAGTATTATATAGTCTTTAATAATAATTTAGATTAATATAAATTATTCTAGATTCATAGTAATTGTGAAGAGTTACGAATGAACAGTTAATAGCTAAGATTTAAGATGCCAGTAGTTGACTAAATTCCTATGTGTGTACAATTTATGTTATGCGAGCCCGCTTAGCTCAGAGGTTAGAGCATCGCATTTGTAATGCGAGGGTCATCGGTTCGACTCCGATAGCTGGCTTTTCTCGATATGTTTGATTTTTTTACATAGTTGATAATATGAAATCAAAGAAATTGAAAAAGTTTCTTCCACTTTTCCCAAAGAGCATCGATCCATTATCTCATAAGAACTTCCAATAAAAAAAAATTAGAGGAGTTTGGTCTATGTAGACCAAATCAATCAAGAAAAGAATCCTTAAAATCAATTCAATTTTATATTTTATATTCATTTTAATACGATATAATATATATATTATATATATTATAATATAGTAAGGTAAAGCCCGGATATTGATATACAATTTATCTAAGTATTCTTTCGAATTTTTCTTTGGAATACAATACTTCAGTAAATTTCGATTAATTTATTATTTTTAATTTAAATTATATTT